TTTTACGTTTCGTTTAAAGAATTGTTCAGTAATAAATAAGAATATATAGATAGATAGTATTTAACGAACAAAGACTCAAAGAATTCAATAATTAAAGTAAAAAGTATCATCTTTTTACTTTATAATATGTAAATAATAAAGAAAAAATATCTAATTTGAGTGATGAGTGATCATGTGATGATTTTCTTGTCATTCGAAATATTAATACTATTTGAATGAATATCCGGCGGAATTTAATGAATTAAAAAGTTTATTAAAAATAAAGGGTGTATTATAAAGTCACTATTCGTTACTAAAAAAATAAGTTCGATACAGGATTCAAATCAAAAACTTTCAGTTTATTTTTTGGTTATTATCATATAGGTAAAAAATAGAAACTTAGGTAAGTGTTTTATAAGAATATGTATAAAAAATATTTCCTTTCTCCCCTATTATGCTTATATGCTTACTATAACTAGTTATTTTGGTTTTCTATTAACGGCTTTAACTATAACCTCAGCTTTATTTGTTGGTATGAGTAAAATACAACTTATTTGATTTAAAATTAAAAATTTATTAACCTAAAAAAAAATAAAAAGCGTTCTGTGGGATTCCAGGTATTTACTTCCCCTGTACCACCCCTTATTCATTTTCATTGATATTCGTGGTCAATTCGAATTAATATTTAGAGATATATATTATTACTCTTCGGTTTACCCTTATCAAACAAATTAAAATGATTGAAGTTTTTCTATTTGGAATTGTATTAGGTCTAATTTCTATAACTTTGGCTGGATTATGCATAACTGCGTATTTACAATACAGACGTAGCGGTCGGTTGGACCTTTGATTAATTAAAATACGATATGGTCTCCCCCTTTCTTGAACTTTAATACGCAGGAGTTAAAAGTAAGATTGTTGTTTGTTTCAGTTAGTGAAGTTAGTTCGACCTAATAAGAATGGAATCACGCTCTGTAGGATTTGAACCTACGGCATTGGGTTTTGGAGACCCATGTTCTGCCGAACTGAACTAAGAGCGCTTTCTTAGTACGGGTTATAAAGAAAAATATTTTTTTTGTAACTCTAATACATTATATACTATGATATATGGTATTAGACGATGCTAAATTCTTATTAGTATTTCTAAATTTAATGGATACCGCCTTGCTGCTCATAGAAAAAGTGATAGGCAGGGATGACAGGATTTGAACCTGTGACATTTTGTACCCAAAACAAATGCGCTACCAAACTGCGCTACATCCCTTTCAATTGAGCTGCAGTATCGTTGTAGAGAATCCCCTTGTTTTCATATCGGTATTTTTTTCATTGATATGCATCATTTTTTTCTGTTTTTTAGTCTATATATAACATATACATATAATAATAACATAAAAAAATTATATACATATGAAATGTAAAAAAAACGAATAAATTTCCAGAATGTTCAGGAAGGAATATTTTTTTATGTTTTAAGAGAAAAAAAGTTTATCTACCGAATGGTTATCCATTTTAATTAGGAATTCCGACTATACCTAGAAGCAGTTCTTAACTACATATACAATGTATTTCAATAAAAATAAAATAAGGAGGATTTTCAATGCGAGATCTAAAAACTTATCTCTCCGCGGCACCGGTACTAAGTACTCTATGGTTTGGATCTTTGGCGGGTCTATTGATAGAGATCAATCGTTTTTTCCCAGATGCGTTGATATTCCCCTTTTTTCATTCTAGTTATTGACAAGGGGTGACGAAGATTAGAGATATTATTTCTCTTCCCTTTTATTTTTAGAATTGAATTTAAAGTTCGTAATTTATATTTTTTTGTTACTCTTTCTTCATTTCGGATTGGAACTAGAAGAGTTGAGTGAATCAAAAATAAAAAGGGGGCCAAAGGTGGTAAAGATTCCCCGGTAACGGTTATTTTAGAGCGTATCAGCTGTGTTCGAAAGAGTATTAATAAGGAATTCGCGGGTATTTCCATATATATTACTCAAAAGAATCGCGCCCAAATTACTAAACCTGTTGTTTCAAACATACGATACAGTTCATGGGGAGGTAAAGAAATAGATTACATTTCTATATGTAAACCTGTCAAATACCAGCAAAAAAGAATATTATTATCATCATTATATAATATATAATGTTCTATTTATATATAGATATATATAATATAACAAACAATATAGAAACAAATCCAATTTCGTAATTTGAATTAATTTGAATCTGTCGGAAATAGGATTTCGGAATAATAAATCAAAAAATTATGGCTAAACCCAAACGGCGCTTTCTGAAATCCAAGCGGCCTTTTCATAGTCGATTGCCCCCGATTGGATCGGGGGATCGAATTGATTATAGAAACATGAGTGTAATTAGTCGATTTATTAGTGAACAGGGAAAAATATTATCTAGACGAGTAAATAGATTGAACTTGAAACAACAACGATTAATTACTAGTGCTATAAAACAGGCTCGTATTTTATCTTTATTACCCTTTCTTAATAATGAAAAACAATTTGAAAGAACCAAGCCCGCTCCTAGAACCTTAGGCTTTGGAACCATAAAAAAATAAGCTTATTCTTCAATTGAATCAAAAATACAATCCGAACTCAAACGCAGAATAATGTTTTTTTTATTGAGCATGTTCTGAATATTTTAGATTATCATATTTTAATTCTCTTATCATCCGACTCCACTTTCCCGGAGTTTATTCTCCGGGGAACGCCGTTTAAATCATTCCGATGTATTTATCCTTATTTCATGATCTCATTGAAAATTATATAAAGACAATTCCTATTTGATATAGCTATTTGTGCCATTATTTTACGATTCAGAAACAACTGCTTCTTCTGCAGATCATGTATTAATTTACTATAACTCTGCGATACCCTAACCCTATTCCCGCGAATTACTGCGTTTAGCCGAAGGATCCACAAACGACGAAAGTTCCTCTTTTGTTTATCTCTATCTCGATGAGCCGAAAGCAAAGCTCTTATTTTCTGTTGAGTAATAGTTCGAGTAAGTCTTGAATGAGTTCCTCGAAAGCTTGCTGCAAATAAACGAATTTTTTTTCTACGCCTCCGAGCTATATATCCTCGTATAATTCTGGTCATTGACTAAATGGAACTTTGATTAATAACTAATGAATTGATTTTATTTTAGTTATTATTTTCCTTGTCTATTAATAACAAAACGATTGTTCCAATGTATAAAATAAAAATTCCAACAGCTTTTGCTGCTATAACCCTTCCCTCCCGACCACCCTATTTGTTTATTTTTTCTAGTCATTTTACCCCAAACTAAGAATTTGGATTAGTATTAGATGTCAGAAATGGATATAATACATATAAATGTATAAACTAAAGGAAAATGGTAGGTTCCATCGTTTCTATGGTTATTTATTAAATAAAACAATAAAACGGTGAGGTCCTCTCTATACACCGGAGCCCCCTTCATTTAACTAACAAGGTTAGGGCCACTTGTACAGTTCACATCGCTCTACCTATGAATTATCTAGTACTAGATCTTTCACAATAAGATCAATTTGGATAGTAACGGTATTTAATTAGGAAAGTTGGCTGGGGGTAGTTGATTCTGTTAGTCCGTTCTTTCAAGAATGCGAGCATAGGGTTAAGGATTTCTCCGCTTAATGAAATAAGCATTTGCTACCACTGGAGACTTTTTTATTATCGTAAATTGTGTAAATTGAAGTGAGTCGATTTACACCAATATAAAACCATAAGTTTCATACACAAACAATAAGGATATGATAGATTATCTCTTTTTTTTATTTAGATAATGAATAGAGTTATTCGATTCTATCCTATTCCTAGGTAGTTGATACTGTAATCTTTTTTGATTTTGTCCTTATGCTATATAGGATTTGAACGAGTCGCACATACACCCTAGTACATGTTCCTCGGCGCTGAGGACATCCCCGAAGAGCAGGGGATTTTGTGACATTTCTGATTGGCTGTCTTGTATTTCTAATAAGTTGTTTAATAGTTGGCATGATGAATCATATCCATAATGAGCCGGTTTAGATCAATCCTAACCAGATAATTATGAATGACTTTTAGTTAATAGAATTTTTAATTCAGTAAAAAGCGAAAACGCCAAATCCGGATATTTGCGTAAAATACAGGACAGTTTCATTCATCCGCCATCCGCTACAAGATCAACAATTCCATGAGCTTGGGCTTCTGTTGCTGACATAAACACATCCCTTTCCATGTCTTCTGATACAACCCATAGGGGTTTGCCCGTTCTTTGTACATAAATCTCTGTCAGGGTTTCGCGCAATTTCAGAAGTTCTTCCGCTTCTAAGACAAATTCTACTGTTTGGGCCTCAAAATAAGAACTAGCAGGTTGATGAATCATTACCCTGATGATGTGATATAATAAAAAGTTATTCTATTTCTGAAGAAAAAAGAGCAACCGTACAGGCATCTTTTGCACGTTGCATACGGCTCTACAATGTAATTTACTTTCACTTTCCATCGAAGAAAGATAAAAACTATCATACCTAGATCTGTAAATTTTCCAATTTGCCATCTTTACTTTATTTTTCCGAGCTAAAAAAACATAATATGATGGCCCCGTTGCTTTATATATTTATTTCGTCTGTAAGCCGGCAATCCCAAAGTTTCTTGTTGATTCAATCAAATAAAAAAAATAAGTCGTACTCTTTCATAACATAAAGGTTGTTCATAGCCTCCCCGTGTGAAAACAAAAAAGTTTAAAAGTTTGTGCCGCTGCAACAAACTCCCGATATATAAAAACGAAAATATTTTTTAATCTCATACTACTATATCGATACATAATATAATGTTTTGGTTTTGAAAAAATAATAAAAAAAATTCATATCGAATTCGAAGTGCCATGCTGTTATTACTTAATATTCCGATTTCATATGGCGAAGGCATAGTTTACTTTTGTCTCTCAAATCAAAAAAAAACTCATTGGCGCCAAGCGTGAGGGAATGCTAGACGTTTGGTAATAGCTCCTCCAACGAGGAGAAAAGATCCCATTGAAGCGGCTAATCCCATGCATATTGTATGTACAGTTGGTCGCACAAATTGCATAGTATCATAAATAGCAACTCCAGGTATTACCCACCCGCCGGGAGAGTTTATAAAAAAAAATAAATCTTTGGTATCATTTTCTATACTGAGATATACCAAAAGACTAATAAGTTGATTCGAGATCTCACTATCAACCCCCTGGCCTAAAAAAAGGAGTCTTTCTCGATAAAGTCGGTTAATTAGGATTAAATTGTCCCCCCTAGAAACCATACATGCACCTTTTGATGTATACGGTTCAACAAAATTGGGGAAAAATCAATGTGTAGTGTATATTTCCGCCGATTTATTTTTTAATAGCGAGTTCTTTCGAACAAAGGAACTTTTTTATTGCATATTTCACATATTTCAAAAAGGCTGAGTTTTTTCCTTTTCCCCAGAATTCGAATAAAAAAAAGAGGGCGTAAAACTTATCGAACGAACTTTTCATTGATGTATTGTTTTCACCGATATTCAATCCAAATCATGATGCTATTTTCTTGTTCCTGAATGGGACTCTTTAATATTTTTAGGTTTATGTTCTACTCCGGGTAAAGATCCGCCCGATTTTGATTTGCATATGCATATATAGGGCAAATACGCCTAATACCATTACCGTTTTTTTTTTGCTTTGTTACACATACACAACCCCGCCTTTTTTCAATTCATTTGATTAAGATATCTCCTATGGAAACCAGTTAAGTGAAAATCATCATTCATACATATATTTCCGATTCGGGTTTTCTAAACGGAGTCTGGATACTTCATTTTATTGGTTCATACAAGTCAACCATAAACTATTTGAAGTGTAATTGATAATATTAATCCGAACCCCCCATACAAATACAAAAAAGGATCTAATTAATTGTACTTCACGCTTCAATTTTTTTACGATTCAATCAATCATTTTATATTTTAGGGTGAAACATAGGATATCTCGGAAAGATAACGGGTAAATCCCATATGACCCAAGATATCTGACAAGCCGCACTATATGTCAATCCAAGTTGAATAGGCCTCCCCGGGAAGTCGAAAGGGTACTCTTGGAACACCAATAGGCATGAAATAAAAAAAATAAGGACTTTGAGGACTCTATTTCACTTTGATGTGGAAACGTAACAACGGGTTTATTATCTTCATAATACTAACCCTTTATCATAATCATAAAAAAATGTAGATTAGAAAAGTTTAATCTAAAGAAAACAAAATCAATCCTAGTTAAAGTAAAATTCGTACGAATAGGCGGGTCCCTTGAAAGTTGATAGGGACACAGTAGTTGCTCATATAAAGTAAAGTGGTCTTAACCCCCCATTGCGTATTAGTACTTATCGGGTATAAAATAAATATGTTTATCTTTGTTCCTACAAGCGGAATTTTTTGGTTAATTAGTAACAGAATACCAATAGAATAGAAAAAGAGGAATCCATGTTTCGCAACAATCTACTGAAAGGGACGAAAGGGAGGAGGTCCGTAGTTTTTTCCAATGCAATAAAATTTAAATTTTTCTTTGCTAAAGTGAGGGGTATTTCCATGGGTTTACCTTGGTATCGTGTTCATACCGTTGTATTGAATGATCCTGGTCGGCTAATTGCTGTCCATATAATGCATACAGCTCTGGTTTCTGGTTGGGCCGGGTCGATGGCTTTATATGAATTAGCAATTTTTGATCCCTCTGACACAGTTATTGATCCAATGTGGAGACAAGGTATGTTCGTTATACCCTTTATGACTCGTTTAGGAATAACCAATTCGTGGAGTGGTTGGAGTATCACAGGGGGGGCTATAACGAATCCGGGTATTTGGAGTTATGAAGGCGTGTCAGGGGCACATATTGCATTTTCTGGTTTGTGCTTCTTGGCCGCTATTTGGCATTGGGTTTATTGGGATCTAGAAATATTTTTTGATGACCGTATAGGAAAACCCGTTTTGGATTTGCCCAAAATATTTGGAATTCATTTATTTCTCTCAGGAGTAGCTTGCTTTAGTTTTGGTGTATTTCATGTAACTGGCTTGTATGGTCCTGGAATATGGGTTTCTGACCCTTATGGGCTAACTGGAAAAATACAACCGGTAACTCCGGCGTGGGGTGTGGAAGGTTTTGATCCTTTTGTTCCAGGAGGAATAGCCTCTCATCATATTGCAGCAGGGACATTGGGAATATTAGCGGGCCTATTCCATCTTTGTGTCCGCCCGCCTCAACGTCTATACAAAGGATTACGTATGGGCAATATTGAAACCGTTCTTTCCAGTAGTATTGCTGCTGTTTTTTTTTCCGCTTTTGTAGTTGCTGGAACCATGTGGTATGGTTCAGCAACTACGCCAATCGAATTATTTGGCCCCACCCGTTATCAATGGGATCAGGGATACTTCCAGCAAGAAATATATCGAATAGTTGGCACTGGGCTCTCCGAAAATAAAAGTTTATCGGAAGCTTGGTCTAAAATTCCCGAAAAATTAGCCTTTTATGATTACATCGGCAATAATCCGGCAAAGGGGGGCTTATTTAGAGCGGGTTCAATGGACAACGGGGATGGAATAGCTGTTGGGTGGTTAGGACACCCCATCTTTAGAGATAAAGAAAGGCGCGAACTTTTTGTACGTCGTATGCCTACTTTTTTTGAAACATTTCCAGTTGTTTTGATAGACAGAGACGGAATTGTTAGAGCGGATGTTCCTTTTAGAAGGGCAGAATCGAAGTATAGTGTCGAACAAGTAGGTGTAACTGTTGAGTTTTATGGTGGCGAACTCGACGGAGTCAGTTATAGCGACCCTATTACTGTTAAAAAATATGCTCGACGCGCTCAATTGGGTGAAATTTTTGAATTTGATCGTGCTACGTTGAAATCTGATGGGGTTTTTCGTAGCAGTCCAAGGGGTTGGTTTACTTTTGGGCATGTTTCCTTTGCTTTGCTCTTTTTCTTCGGACATATTTGGCATGGTGCTAGAACCCTGTTCCGAGATGTTTTTGCTGGTATTGACCCAGATTTGGATGCTCAAGTAGAATTTGGAACATTCCAAAAACTTGGAGATCCAACTACAAGAAGACAGGTAGTCTGATACAACAATTTTTCGCTTTTATTTACTATTATTTTGGGCAGTTGACATAGGCAGGGTATCTATCATAGAAATATTGATTTGAACCATTGTCCGCTCTTTTACTTCTGCTCTTTATTTCACCGTGAAATAATCCCAACTAAACATAATTAGGTACGGAAGCTAGAATTGTAAACCACGATTGAATCTATGGAAGCATTGGTTTATACATTCCTTTTAGTCTCGACTCTAGGAATTATTTTTTTCGCTATCTTTTTTCGAGAACCGCCTAAAGTTCCAACAAAACAAAAAAGATGAAATTTTTTTTAATTAATTATCTCAATTGAAGTAATGTAATGAGCCCCCCCCGCAAGGGGGCTCATTACTTCAACTAGTCCCCGTGTTCGTCGAATGGATCTCGTAGTTGTTGAGAGGGCTGCCCAAAAGCGATATATAAGGCGTACCCAGTAAAACTTACAAGTAAACCAGATATAGAGATGGCAACTAGGGTTGCTGTTTCCATTGTTATATAATTTTAAGATCGCAATAGATCTATGATAAGATTATTTATTTTTACATTTACAACGTAATGGTATACAAAGTCAACAGAGCTTAATCAATACACTAGGATTTATGGCTACACAAACCATTGAGGTTAATTCTAAATCTGTTTCAAAACGAACTAACACAGGATCGTTATTAAAACCATTAAATTCGGAATATGGTAAAGTGGCTCCCGGGTGGGGAACTACCCCTTTGATGGGTGTTGCAATGGCTCTATTTGCAATATTTCTATCTATTATTTTGGAAATTTATAATTCTTCGGTTTTACTATATGGAATTTCAATGAATTAGATCCATAAGATCTACGAAATCTTAGTTTTGCTAGAACCATTTAGGTCTTGAATTTCTAGTCCATTCTATTTTGGTAGTTCGACCGTGGAATTTTTTTTTTATGGACTGTATTTCCGGAATATGAGTGTGTGACTTGTTATAATGGCTTCTAGTGATAATACAGAGAACGAGTCTGTCATCTTTCTTGATAAAGATGGGACCTCGTCGGATATTGATTCTAGTATCTGGAACACGGAATATATGAAATAAATCAAGAAATATTGGAACTATGATTCATACTTAATATTCATACCTTATGTCCGGACTCCAACAAATTTTCAAAAATAAATAATAAAATTTTGGACGGTTTTTATTCTTTCAAGCTTATATTTATGCTTAAGATCGATTCAGTGAATAAGTGATTATCTTGTGGTTTTTACTCATGGAATCTTTGTTTGGTCTTATCTTGGCTTGGAGATTTTGTTGAATCATGGCGGTTCTAGTATGAATCTGAGGTTTTAGTCGATTCATAAAGTCCTAACAAGATAAATTCCTATCAAAATCAATAATAAAGAAAATAATAGTAAAACCGTTCTATGTATGCAAACAAAAAGACTAAATCAAAGAAATAGGTAAAGAGAAAATTCAAGAAGCCTGTAACGATCAACATATGAATGAGCCAACTTGATATTGTGGCATTATCATCACAAAAAAAGAGCTTTCGTATTTTTTTTTGATCTTTAGAGAGAAAAGAAAAAATAGGAGGATTCATAAGTTTTAACTAGTTTATTACATATACGTTGCATTTAGTATTGAGGTGTTTCTGCTTGAGCTGTACGAGATAAAAGTCTCATATACAGTTCTAAGAGAGGGAGTTTATTTGGTTTACCTATCTCAATAAAATTTATGATTGGTTTGAAGAACGTCTCGAGATTCAGGCGATTGCAGATGATATAACTAGTAAATATGTGCCTCCCCATGTCAATATATTTTATTGTCTAGGAGGAATTACGCTTACTTGTTTTTTAGTACAAGTAGCTACAGGATTTGCTATGACCTTTTACTATCGTCCGACCGTTGCTGAGGCTTTTGCCTCGGTTCAATACATAATGACGGAAACTAAGTTTGGTTGGTTAATCCGATCGGTTCATCGATGGTCGGCAAGTATGATGGTCCTAATGATGATTCTGCACGTATTTCGTGTATATCTCACAGGTGGGTTTAAAAAACCTCGCGAATTGACTTGGGTTACGGGTGTGGTTCTGGCTGTATTGACCACATCTTTTGGTGTAACTGGTTATTCTTTACCTCGGGATCAAATTGGTTATTGGGCGGTAAAAATTGTAACAGGTGTGCCTGAGGGTATTCCTGTAATAGGATTGCCTTTGGTAGAGTTATTACGTGGAAGTCCTAGTGTGGGACAATTCACCTTAACTCGGTTTTATAGTTTACACACTTTTGTATTGCCTCTTCTTACTGCTGTATTTATGTTAATGCACTTTTCAATGATACGTAAACAAGGTATTTCAGGTCCTTTATAGAAAAATTATAACTATTTGGAATAAATAGTTTATCACTTGGTGGAGGAACAATAGGTTTTCATTGCTATAAGTATGGATTATTGAAAAGAATAAGACATGTTTTTGGCTATTTCTCTTTAACTCTGGACTGCAGTTTAATTGTAGTTTATTTGATACGAATAGTTGAAGTGAACTCTCCGAAGAGAAAAAACGGATTATGGCAGTGTGTGACTTGAACTACTGATTTGGCCGTGCAGACATATGCTCTTATCTATCTGCCACATTTTAATTCATAACCAAACGTGTTCTTGTTTCAACCACCGGCGTAATCTCGCGTAAGCCGGTTTGATTGAAGATAATCTTTTCTATGATCCACAGTAGAACTAAGTCGGGTTGTGCATAGGCTTCGTAAGATCCAGTCTACTAAGTAATGGTGTAGCATAATTAATATTTTTTTCTATTTCACTAACTAATAGTATGGAAATGCATTCATTTCTTTTGCATTGATTAGATTGAGAACATTATCGGAGTGAAACAAAGGATCTAAAGAAGAACAGAGGCTACATTTTGTTAGTAACAAGTAAACCCTTTCCTTTGCATGTAAAAAGTCTCCAACTATCTTAGGTATAAACAAAAATATAGAGGTTTGAGATGACCCAGAAAGCATTTTATCATGATCAACTTTGTAAGCCTATTGGGGTGTTGAGTAGTTACTTGTAAGATCAGAGCGACGAATGACTAGATTATTGTAACTGTGGATAAAGGGGTGGAATTCGGTAAAAGTTTTATTACTTTATTACATATAAGTATTCATATCTGTGTAGACGTGTATAACAATATAATATCAATTTTTATAACATTTTTTTTGATCCCTTTGATTCTTTTGCTCGAGCCGGATGATCAAAAATTATCATATCCGGTTCCTTCGGGGGGTAGATCTATCATCACCTATCTCAATAACAAAAAAACCTGATTTAAATGATCCTGTATTAAGAGCTAAATTGGCCAAGGGGATGGGCCATAATTATTACGGAGAACCCGCATGGCCAAATGATCTTTTATATATTTTTCCGGTAGTAATTTTAGGAACTATTGCATGTAACGTGGGCTTAGCGGTTCTAGAACCATCAATGATTGGTGAACCCGCGGATCCTTTTGCAACTCCTTTGGAAATATTACCAGAATGGTATTTCTTTCCTGTATTTCAAATACTTCGTACAGTACCCAATAAATTATTGGGTGTTCTTTTAATGATTTCAGTACCCGTGGGATTATTAATAGTACCCTTTTTGGAAAATATTAATAAATTCCAAAATCCATTTCGTCGTCCAATAGCGACACCCATATTTTTGATTGGTACCACAACAGCCCTTTGGTTGGGCATTGGGGCAACACTCCCTATTTATAAATCCTTAACGTTAGGTCTTTTTGAAATTAATTAAATTGTAAAAAAAAAAGATTATATATTATTATATAATGTGTGTATCTAGGGAATAACTGTTTCAAACTGAAGTTTTTCCCTAGATACATTTGTTCAATTAGATTCAGTATCTATTTCAAATATATGGATTATACTAAATACTAAAGGTTCAAAACACCCTTTGTAGTTTTATAATTTAAAAGATAAAAATAGATTTAAAATATATTTTTTGGAAAACCAAGTTCGGAATGATTTTCTAGAATATCCCATATAGGTTTTACATCTGCTAGTCGAAAATGCTCTATTTTCATAAGATCTTCTTGACTTTTATTCAAAAAATCCAACAATGTATGTATATTTGCACTTTTAAGGTAATTATAGATCCTGGGGGGCAATTCTAATTGGTCAATATAAATATATTTCAATGTTATTTTTTCTTTATTTATCTTTAGTTTAGTGAATTTATCGTTAAGGGTAAAAAGAGGTAAAGTCATTTTGTATTTATTGTCTTCTAAATATAAGTTTTGTTCTTCCACATGTAGAAAAGGTATAAATAAATCAACTAAGTTTCGGGAAGCTTCATGAAGTGCTTCTTTCGGAGTTAAACTGCCATTTGTCCAGATTTCGATAAAAAGTATCTCTTGTTTTTCATTCCCATAGGAATGAATGCTATGATTCACATTTTGAACGGGCATGAATACCGCATCTATAGGATAATTTCCGTCTTGAAAATTATTTAACGTTTTTATACGGTATCTACGATTCCGCTCGATTTGTAATCCAATACAAAAATCAATGGGTTCTGTCAAACTAGCTATATACTGTGTATTATCAATGATTTTCACAAAAGGCGGTGAAATGATATCTTGGGCAGTTACATACTTCGGGCCCCTGGCACAAATAGATGCGTCCCAAGTTCCATACAAATTACTTCTCAATACAATCTCTTTTAAATTCATTAAAATTTCATGTACTGACTCTTGAATACCTACTACGGTAGAATATTCGTGTGGTATTTTCTCAGATTTTGCACGTGTGATACACGTTCCGTCTATTTCTCCAAGCAAAGCTCTTCGCATCGTAATGCCTATTGTATCGGCTTGCCCTTTCATAAGTGGAGACAGAACAAAACGGCCATAATAAAAACGCTTATTGTCTACTTTTGATTCAACACATTTCCACTGTAATGTCCGAGCGGCTACTGTTACTTTCTCTAGAACCATAGTAATATTGGTTGCTCCGATCATTGAATCGTTTATTTCTCTTGAATTATTTTCAATGTTTATTTTTACACACGTCTTTTTTTAGGAGGCCGACAGCCATTGTGTGGCATGGGGGTTACATCGCGTACAAAACTTAATAGCATACCACTTCTACGAATAGCTCGTAATGCTGCATCTCTGCCGAGACCGGGGCCCTTTATCATGACTTCTGCGCCTTTCATACCTCGTTCCACTACAGTATTAATGACGTTTTCTGCTGCGGTTTGCGCAGCAAATGGTGTCCCTCTTGTTGGACCCTTGAATCCACAAGTACCGGCGGAGGACCACGAAATTACCAGACCTCGTCCATCTGTAACAGTTATAATGGTATTGTTGAAACTTGCTTGAACGTGAATAACTCCCTTTTGTATTCTAGGTGCATTCTTAGATAAACCAATACGTCCATTCCTACGTGAACCGATTCTTGATATAGGTTTTACCATATTGTATCATTTCATAAAAATGAGTTGGCAAGAGATATATGGATATATCCATTTCATGTTAAAATGAAGGGTGTTTTTTTTTGTTATTATTATCTTTTTTCTATTATTTATTATAATTTGGATATCGGGTCTTTTCAATATTTTTTTTAGAAAGGTTATCCCTGTCTTTGTTTATGTTTCGGGTTGAAACAAATTACTAGAATTCGTCGTCGCTTTCGGATCAATCGACATTTTTCACAAATTTTACGAACCGAGGCTCTTATTTTCATATTTGGAATTCCTTACTTACTTTGATTTTGAATCTGTTTTTTGGTTGGACGAAATTTATTTATATCTAATATATATTTTCAATTTATAACCTCAAATTGTGTTTTCACGAAAGGTAAAAATTGAAAAAAGGATCTAATCCTTTAAATCTTTGTTATAGATTATGCGTTCTTTGGTTAAATCATGCAAGTATACGTATAAAATTACGTCGGATCCTTCCTGTGGGAAGTAATTCAATAATTAAACCTTCATGAGTCCATTTTTGTTCTTTCATTTCCAAGTAAAATTCATTGAATTATTAAGTATAAAGTAGTAGTGATATTAGACAACTAACAACTCGTTTTCGTTTTTTTTCACAAAAAGTTTTTTATCCAATTCGGATATCAGAAATAATTACCATATATAATACATAATTTCTCCGCCGATTTCTTCGAATCGAGCTTCTCGGTCTGTCATTATACCTCTCGAGGTAGAAAGAATTACAATACCCATACCACTTAAAATTCTAGGAATTCGTTGATAGTTTGAATATATTCGTAAACCGGGACGGCTAATTTGTTTTAAATTAAAAAAATTTCTTCTATATGGTTTTTGCCTACTCTTTCGATGTCGTAGGGTTGAAATCAAAAAATCTTGGTTGCTTTCCTCATGCTTTTTCACGTTTTCGATAAAACCTTCTCGTAAAAGTATTTTAACAAAGTTTTCGGCGATGTTAGTCGATGCTATTCGAACCGTTACTTTTTTATTCATGTCAGCATTTCGTATAGAGGTTATTGTATCAGTACTAGTGCCTTTACCCACGATGAACAAATACTCCGAAGTTTTATATAATCAACATGTTTTTATTTATTTTTTTCGTTTTTAAATATGTTTAAAAAATATGAAATAAAGGCATATACGTGAAATAAAATTAACTAATGAATTTATTTCATTCAAATATCCGACTATAAATTATAATACCTCGGGGGCTAATGAGATTATTTTAGTAAAATTTAAATGTCTCAATTCCCTGGCAATTCCACCAAAAACTCGAGTTCCTTTTGGATTTCCTTCTGGATCAATGACAACCGCAGCATTATCATCATTTCGTATTATTATACCATTTTCGCGTTTGAGTTCTTTACAAGTACGGACAATTACAGCCCTGACCACTTCTGATCTTTTTAAGGGCATATTGGGCATTGTGTCTTTGATCACAGCAAGAATAATGTCACCAATCTGAGCATACCGGCGATTGCTAGTTCCTAGGATTCGAATACACATCAACTCTCGAGCTCCGCTATTGTCTGCTACAGTTAAATGGGTATGAGGTTGAATCATAATTTTTATAATCTCCTATTGCAATCAAAGCATTTTTTAGTTATACATTTCTATCGTGAAATAATGAATTTAGTTTGTATAGGCATTTTGGACGCCGCTTTGCCCATTTCATAAAGTATTCGACCTGGTCCGCTACCCAATATTCGGGGGATCCTTTCCCCGAAACCATCCGAGTTTCTGTTGGTTTTACTGTAATTGGTTTGTCTGGAAATATACGTACCCAGACCTTTCCACCTCGGCGTGTGTTTCGTGACATTGTTCGGCATCCCGCTTCTGCTTCTATTTGACTAGATGTGATCCAAGCGGGTTCAAGTGCCTGAAGAGCATATTTACCAAAACAAATACGATTGCCTAGATAAGATATTCCCATCATTCTTCCTCTATGTTGTTTACGGAATTTGGTGTTTGGGGGGTTATAGTTGATGATTGTTTCTTCTCTACTACAGAACCGTACATGAGAGTTTATTCTCATACAGCTCCTCGCGAATGAAAAAAGGTGTTCAAAAATTATTCATTTTTACTACACGTATTTAATGAATAATTCACAAAATCTTGGGAGTTTTTTCGATTTCATGTGCGGGCGAATATTTACTCTTTATAATATCTAGTTCAGTCTTAAAGACAGTTCATGACTTCTCAGCATACTTGACCGTTTGTTCCGCCATCCCGCCCAATGAATCTTATGTTCAACAAAATTAGTATTCACGGGTTCCGCCCGTCTCTAAATTTATATTAATGGTTAGGTCTGAATTTCCCAAATCATAATCTTTATTTTGTTTATGCAAAAAGTATTTTAGTTGCTACAACGATATAATCCATATATCATATCTTGACTTTTTTGGAGTTCAGATAATACGAAACGGTGGATTTTTTATTAGTTCTGTTCTATAGTTATTAGTTCATATTACAAGCTTGGTCCATTTTCTTTTTGAATTCGAACCCTAAATAAAATCAACGAGTCACACACTAAGCATAGCAATTAGATCAAATGGATAGTTAATTAAATTTTTATTTTTTTCCATTACTAACATAACAGATAGACAAGTAGAGTCTTATTATTCCTCGTTTCTAAATATCCAAATTTTGATGCCTAATATACCATAGATAGTTCGAGTTGGATAGGAACAATAATCAATTTTAGACCGAATGGTTTGTAGAGGAACTTTACCATCTCTGATCCATTCGACATGTGCTATTTCTTTTCCGTCGATCCGGCCTGCAATTTGTATTTGAATTCCCTTTGTATTTGCCTGTTTGGTTAATTCAATAGCTTTTTTAATTGCTTTGCGAAATGACACTCTATTTTTTAATTGGTCGGTTATAAATTCTGCAAGAATATTAGGGTAACCATAAGGTTTTGCTATTTTTTTAATAGTAATGTTAAGCTTTTTTGTCATATAATTCAATTCTTTTTGTACGTTCATTTGTAAGTCTTCAAGTCCTCTCAATTTCTCTCCTATTAATAACTTTGGGAATCCCATATAGATTATAACCTGAACCAAATCGACTCGTTTTTGAATCTTTATACGCGCAATACCGTCTACTTGGGAGGATATTCGCATATTTGTTTGTACATAATTCTTGATAAAATCCCGTATTTTTTGATCTTCTTGTAAACCGTAAGAATAATCTTTTGGTTGGGCAAACCAAAGGGAACGGTGATTTTGGGTTGTACCAAGTCTGAAAAGAAGTGGATTTATTTTTTGCCCCATACATCTCCACTATACGTCATATCTGTATACTTATTTTTAGAGATGCATCCGGTTTTGTTGAACCATATGATGTATTCCGCATATTCAGATAAAGATATATCTTTTAATACAATAGTTATATGACAAGTTGGACTTTTTATTAAATAATTACGTCCTCGAGCCTGGGCTTTTGATTTTTTCATGGTAGTACTTTTGTTAACTTCAGTTTTACTAATAACTAAAGTTTTTTTGTTAAAACCCATATTATGACTAGCGTTCGCTGCTGCGGAATAAACTAATTTTAAAATGGGATTACAGGTTCGATAAGGCATTAGTTCTAATATGCTAATTATTTCTTCGTAAGAACGCCCACGAATCTGATTAATTACTCTTCGTGCTTTATGAGCAGACATACTACATATATGTTGACTTAAAGCGTATGTTTTTGTATTTGACTTCTCCTCTCTCTTTGTTATCATAGTTCACCTCCTACTAAATTATATGAACGATAAAGATATTAAAATTAAATATATATAATATATTTAAAATTAACGGCGAGATCTATTATCATTTTTTTCATGTCCCCTGAAATTTAGAGTAGGTGCAAATTCTCCCAATTTGTGACCTACCATACGATCTGTTATATAAATTGGCAAATGTCCCTTTCCATTATA